TAATTTTTTTATTATTTATGTGAAAAATTATTAAAAATGGTTTTAATTAAAATAAAAAGTATTTTACTTTAATTTTTAGTAGAATTAATTTTTAAGAATAATGATTTTATAAAGAAATTGCTTTATAATATTATTATTGTTAAATTAATATTAGTACATATATGTATATATATATATAATTTAAATTATTAATAAAATATTTAATCAATAAAATAAATATTTTAATGTTAATTATATTAATATTTAATAAACTATTTTAATATTAATTGTTTAATAGTAATTATAGGATTCAATTTGAATATTAATAGAAATAAATAGAGAGAAATATTAAAATATTATAATGATATTAATATTAAATTATTAATATATTTATATGAATATAAATAAAATATTTAAATATATTTATATTATTATTATTATTATAATATTTTAATATAAAAAAAAAAAAAAAAAAATCTATGTGAGAAAATTATAATATAGATAAATTTTATATAGTTTAAAAAATTTATTTTAAATTTATTTTACATATAAATTTTAGTGTTAATAAATATTTATTTTAAAAATATTATTTATTTAGTAGTAATTAATATTAAAAATTTAAGAAATTAAGATTTAGTAATATTAAAATTATTAACAAATTTTGTGCCAGCAGTTGCGGTTATACAAAAATTAAATTAAATTTTATTAGTTATTTAATAATTAATTTTTATTTAAATTAAAATTAAAATTATTAGGTGAAATTTTAATTTTATATTATTTTATTTGATTAAATTTATGATTTAATAAATTTTATTATTAAACTAGGATTAGATACCCTATTATTAAAAATTTAAAATTATAATACTAAAATAGTAAATAATTATTTATTGAAACTTAAATATTTTGGCGGTATTTTAGTTTATTTAGAGGAATCTGTTTATTAATTGATAGTCCACGAATTAATTTACTTAATTTATTATTTTGTATATCGTTGTTATAAAAATATTTTTTAATAATTATAATATTTTAAAATTATGAATAAAAATTAAATCAAATCAAGATGCAGATTATAATTAAGAATATAATGGATTACAATAAATTTATTTAAATGAATTTTAATTTGTAATAATTAAATAAAAGTGGATTTAAATGTAATTTAATTTAATTTAATTAAATGATTTAAAATTAAAATATGTACATATTGCCCGTCGCTTTCATAAATAAATTGAAATAAGTCGTAACAAAGTAGAGGTACTGGAAAGTGTTTCTAGAAAGAACAAATTAGAGCTTGATTATAAGTATTTCATTTACATTGAAAAGATATTAATAGTATTAATTAATTTGAGGGGCAAAATTAATAAAGTTTATTTTAATGAAAGTAATTTTAATTTATTGATATTTTATTGGGGGTTAAAGTATTATTTAAAGAAAAAATTTACAAGTTTATAGTTAATTAGTATTGTGAAAGAATTTTGAAATAATTTGAAAATGAATTAATTAAAAAGTAATTTTTATTTAATGTATCTTGTGTATCAGAGTTTATTAAAAATTTTTAATTTATATTTTAATTTCTCGAATTTAAAAGAGTTAAATAATTATAAAAGTTAATGTAGCAAAATTATTTTTAATAGTTATTTTGAAATGAAATGTTAATCGTTTTTAAATATATCTAGTTTTTTTAGAAAAAAATTTAATTTTAAATTTATTTTTCATGATTTTAATTAATTAAAATCATGAAAAATATAAATTTTATATTTTAAGGGATAAGCTTTAAATTAAATTTTTATAATAATTAATTTTTATTTTAAAATTTTTAGAATTTATATTGTTAATAAATTTTATTTTATTATAAATAATTTTATTTTAATTAAAATTTAAAAATTTTATTTAAATTTTTATAAAAAAATATATTTTAATTTAAAAAATTTAAAAATAATGATAAAATTAGTATATTACAAAATTATTAATAATTAAAATTTAATTTATTAATTTAATTAAGTAAAAGTAATTCGGCAAATATTTATTTTCACTTGTTTATCAAAAACATGTCTTTTTGTTGTTTATTTAAAGTCTAATCTGCCCACTGATTTATAATTGAAGGGCTGCAGTATTTTGACTGTACAAAGGTAGCATAATCATTAGCTTCTTAATTGGTGGCTTGTATGAAAGATTGGATGAGAAATATACTGTCTCTTACTTAATTTATAGAATTTAATTTTTTATTTAAAAAGTTAAAATAATTTAAAAAGACGAGAAGACCCTATAGAGTTTTATAAATAAGTTTATAAAATATAGTTTATATAATTAAAATTTTTATAAATTTATTTATTTTGTTGGGGTGATAGAAAAATATATTAAACTTTTTTTATAAAATTAACATAAATAAGTGATTAATTGATCCAATACTATTGATTATAAGATTAAATTACCTTAGGGATAACAGCGTAATTTTTTTTTTTAGTTCAAATAAGAAAAAGAGTTTGCGACCTCGATGTTGGATTAAGATAAAATTTAAATGCAAAAGTTTAAAGTTTTTGATCTGTTCGATCATTAAAATCTTACATGATCTGAGTTCAAACCGGTGTGAGCCAGGTTGGTTTCTATCTTTTAAATTTTAAAATATTTTAGTACGAAAGGATCAAATATTTTAATTAAATTGTTATTAATGAATTTTATTAATTTAAATGAAAATTTATATATTTTATTTGCTATTTTGGCAGAATAATGTAATGATTTTAGAATTCATAAATATATAATATAAATTATATAGATAGTATTGTTTTTTACAGATATTTATATAATAATAATTGGTTTATTAATTTTAATTTTAGGGGTGTTAATTGGGGTTGCATTTTTAACTTTATTAGAGCGTAAAGTTCTTGGTTATATTCAAATTCGTAAAGGACCTAATAAAGTTGGATTTATAGGAGTTTTGCAGCCTTTTTCTGATGCTATTAAGTTATTTACTAAGGAACAAACTTTTCCTTCTTATTCTAATTATTTTAGTTATTATTTTTCTCCTGTTGTAAGTTTTATTTTGTCTTTAATAATTTGAATACTAATTCCATATTATTTTAATTTAATTAGCTTTAATTTAGGGGTTTTATTTTTTCTTTGTTGTACTAGATTAGGGGTTTATACGGTTATAGTTGCTGGTTGATCTTCTAATTCTAATTATGCTTTATTAGGGGGTCTTCGTTGTGTGGCTCAAACTATTTCTTATGAAGTAAGATTAGCTTTAATTTTTTTATCTAGAGTTATTTTAATTATGGATTTTAATTTAATTAAATTTAGAGATTATCAAAGTATAATTTGATTTTTATTTATTATGTTTCCTTTAGCTTTATGTTGACTATCTTCGAGTATAGCTGAAACTAATCGGACTCCTTTTGATTTTGCTGAAGGGGAAAGTGAATTAGTTTCTGGGTTTAATGTAGAGTATAGAAGAGGAGGGTTTGCTTTAATTTTTTTGGCTGAATATTCAAGAATTTTATTTATAAGAATATTATTTGTTTTAGTTTATTTAGGGGGGTATAGAATAACTTTATTTTTTTATTTGAAATTAGTTTTTATTTCTTTTGTTTTTATTTGAGTTCGGGGGACTCTTCCTCGGTATCGATACGATAAATTAATGTATTTATCTTGAAAAAGTTATTTGCCAGTTTCTTTAAATTTTTTATTATTTTTTATTGGTGTTAAAATTTTTTTATTTTAATTAATTATATTATTTTTAGTATAAATTAATAGAATAAAGATTCTTTCTTAAGTTTTCAAAACAAATGCTTTTACAAGCTCATTAATTAATTAAAAATTAAATTATCTCAATATTTATTTATTAATGGGTTAATAATAAAATAGGAAAAATATAATAAAGTTAGTAATTGTCCTGTGATAATATATGGGTCTTCAACTGGTCGAGCTCCAATTCAAGTTAGTAAGATTACTATAACTACAAAAAATCAAAAAAGAATTTGATTAATAGGATAAAATTGAATTCCTTGAATTTTCTTATTAAAAGTGAAAGGTAAAATAATTAAAATTAAAATTGATATTACTAATGCAATTACTCCTCCTAATTTGTTTGGAATTGATCGTAGAATAGCATATGCAAATAAGAAGTATCATTCTGGTTGAATATGAACTGGGGTAACTAAAGGGTTGGCTGGAATAAAATTATCAGGGTCTCCTAGTATATTTGGGTTAATTAATGTTAATATAATTAAAATAAATAAAAGTGTAATAAATCCAATTAAGTCCTTATAAGTAAAAAATGGGTGAAAAGGAATTTTATCTAAATTTCTATTTAATCCTAATGGGTTATTAGATCCAGTTTGATGAAGAAATAATAAATGAATTATTGTTATTATTAGTACTACAAAAGGTAATAAGAAATGAAATGTATAAAATCGAGTTAAGGTAGCATTATCAACAGCAAATCCCCCTCAAATTCAATTTACTAATATAGATCCTAAGTATGGAATAGCTGATAATAAATTTGTAATAACTGTTGCCCCTCAAAAAGATATTTGTCCTCAAGGTAACACATAACCTATGAATGCTGTAGCTATTAATAAAAATAGAATAATTACTCCTACTATTCAAGTATATTTTAAGTTAAATGATTCATAATAAATTCCTCGTCCAATATGTAAATAAATACAAATAAAGAAAAAAGAAGCTCCATTTGCATGTAAAGTTCGAATTAATCAACCATAATTTACATTTCGACAAATGTAATTTACTCTATAAAAAGCTGTTTCAATATTAGCTGTATAATATATTGTTAAAAATAATCCTGTTACAATTTGTACAATTAAACATAAAGCTAATAAGGATCCAAAATTTCATCATGCTGAGATGTTAGATGGGGAAGGTAAGTCAATTAAAGACCCATTAATAATTTTTAAAATTGGGTGAGATTTACGTAATCTTATAAATTTATTTGTCATTAGTATATACGTTATGTGTAAATAATTATAATAGTGAATATTTATTTTTAAATAGTTCGTAAAGGACCATAAAAAATATTTGTAATTTTTACAATTGCTACTAGTGAGATAAATAAGTAAATTACTAATATAATTATAATTATATAAGTATGATTATTATAAAGTTTATTTAAATTAATTTTATTTTCATTATTAAAAAATATTATTTTTAATAAATTATCGTTATCTGTAATATTATTACTTAAGTTTAGTCAATTAATATTTTTTGAGATAAAGAAATAAATTTGAGTTAACATAATAATAATTATTAATATTATTAGTATAAATTTTATATTTATAGTTAGATTAAATATTTCATTAGAAGCAATTCTTGAAACATAAATAAATAATACTAGTAATCCTCCTAAAAATGTTAAAAATAAAATATAAGAAAATCAATAAGTTTTAATTAATATTCCAGATAAAAGACAAAGTAATAATGTTTGTATTAAAATTATCAAACCAATTGATAAAGGATGATTTAAAAATATTATTATAATTGATAATATGAGTATAGAAGAAGATAAAAATATTTTTGTGATTTCAAAGAATAGTTTAATAAAAATTATAATTTTGGAGATTATAGATAAAGAGGTTTCTTTTTCTTTGAAGTTTTTAAAGAATATTCTTAATTTTGGTTTACAAGACCAATGTTTTACTTTAAACTATAAAAACATTAACAAATGATAATTAAGTATATATATATTATTATTATTATTATGTTTATTGTTGGTAATTTAATTTTTATTTCTAAATATAAGCATTTATTAATTATTTTATTAAGTCTTGAATTTATAGTTTTAAGAGTTTTTTTTTTTTTATTAAATTATTTATTGATAATTGATTGTGATATATACATATTAATAGTTTTTTTGGTTTTTTCAGTTTGTGAAGGGGCTTTAGGTCTTTCTATCTTAGTTTCTTTAATTCGTACTCATGGAAATGATTATTTTAAAAGATTTAATTTATTATAATATATGATAAAATTTTTAATAATGATAATTTTTATGATTCCCTTATGTTTTATAAAAAATATATTTTGAATGGTTCAAATAATTTTATTTTTTTTTATATTTTTATTTATGAATTTGAGTTTAAATATTAATATTTATTCAAATTTAAGATATTCATATTCTTGTGATTTACTGTCTTTTGGTTTAATTTTATTAAGAATTTGAATTTGTGTTTTAATAATTATAGCAAGAGAAAATTTATTAAAAGTAAATTTTTATGTAAATTTTTTTTTATTTAATATTATTATTTTATTATTAATGTTGTATTTAACTTTTAGTGCAATAAATTTATTTTTATTTTATTTATTTTTTGAGGGGAGATTAATTCCTACTTTAATGTTAATTGTTGGATGAGGGTATCAACCAGAACGAATTCAAGCAGGAATGTATTTATTATTTTATACTTTATTTGCTTCTTTACCTTTATTAATGGGTATTTTTTATGTTTATAGACAATTTAGTTGTGTTATAATTTATTTTTTAAAATTTTTTAATTTTAATTTTTATTTTCTTTATATTAGAATAATTTTAGCTTTTTTAGTAAAAATACCAATATATATTACTCATTTATGGTTGCCAAAAGCTCATGTAGAAGCTCCTGTTTCAGGTTCTATAATTTTAGCTGGAATTATATTAAAGTTAGGAGGCTATGGGTTATTACGAGTAATAATTTTTTTACAAGAAATTAATATGAAATTAAATTATATTTGAATTATTATTAGTCTAATTGGTGGGTTTTATATTAGTTTAAAGTGTTTTTGTCAAGTAGATATTAAATCTTTAATTGCTTATTCTTCTGTTGCACATATAAGTTTCGTTATTAGTGGGATTATAATTATAAATTATTGAGGATTTTTAGGTTCTTATTTATTAATAATTGGTCATGGACTATGTTCATCAGGTATATTCTGTTTAGCTAATATTAATTATGAACGTATTGGAAGTCGTAGATTATTAATTAATAAGGGGATAATTAATTTTATGCCTTCTATAAGATTGTGATGATTTTTATTATTATCTTCTAATATGGCAGCCCCACCTTCTTTAAATTTAATAGGTGAAATTATATTAATTAGAAGTTTAGTTAGTTGATGTTCTTTATCTATATTAGCTTTAATATTAATTTCATTTTTTAGTGCGGGGTATAGTTTATATCTATATTCTTATACTCAACATGGAAAATATTATTATGGTATATATAGTTTTTATACAGGGGTATCTCGGGAATATTTATTATTAATATTACATTGATTACCTTTAAATATTATAATTATAAAAATTGATTATAGAATAATTTGATTTTATTTAAATAATTTAATTAAAATATTGATTTGTGGTATCAAAAATATGAAAAGTTCATTTTAAATTATTAATAAAAATTATTTTTCTATTTGTTTTATTTCATTTTTATTTTTATTTATATTTATATTTTTAAATTTTTTTTTTATGCTTTATTTTATTATAAATAATATAGTTTTATTTTTAGAGTGAGAAGTTATTTCTTTTAATTCTTTAAGAGTTGTTATGGCTATTTTATTAGATTGAATATCTTTATTATTTATGATATTTGTTTGTTTAATTTCTTCTGTTGTTATTTATTATAGAAAAAGTTATATAAGTTCTGAATTAAATTTAATACGGTTTATTGTTTTAGTTTTATTATTTGTTTTTTCTATAATTTTACTTATTATTAGTCCTAATATAATTAGAATTTTATTAGGTTGAGATGGTCTTGGGTTAGTTTCTTATTGTTTAGTAATTTATTATCAAAATTTAAAGTCTTATAATGCTGGGATATTAACTGTTCTATCAAATCGAATTGGGGATGTTTTTATTTTATTAGTAATTTCTTGAATAATAAATTTTGGTAGATGAAATTATATTTTTTATTTAGAATTCATAAAAAATGACTATAGTATAATTTATATTGGGGTTATAGTAATTTTAGCTGCAATAACTAAAAGAGCTCAAATTCCTTTTAGTTCTTGGTTACCTGCAGCTATGGCTGCTCCTACACCTGTTTCTGCTTTAGTTCATTCTTCAACATTAGTGACAGCTGGAGTTTATTTATTAATTCGATTTAATTTATTATTAAGTGATACTTTATTTTTTAAAATTTTATTATTAATTTCTAGTTTAACAATATTTATGGCTGGTATTAGTGCTAATTATGAATTTGATTTGAAAAAAATTATTGCTTTGTCGACTTTAAGACAATTAGGGTTAATAATAAGAATCTTAAGAATAGGGATGCCTTTGTTAGCTTTTTTTCATCTGCTAACTCATGCTATATTTAAAGCTTTATTATTTATGTGTGCAGGAGTAGTTATTCATTTAATAAATGATATACAAGATATTCGATTTATAGGCTCTATTAGAACCTATATTCCCATAACTTGTTTATGTATAAATATTTCTAATATAGCTTTATGTGGGATTCCTTTTTTGGCTGGGTTTTATTCTAAGGATTTAATTTTAGAGATGGTAAGTTTTAGAAATTTTAATTTTTTAATTTTTTTTTTATACTACGTCTCAACAGGGTTAACTATATTTTATACTATTCGTTTAAGAATATATTTAATAGTTAATGATTATAATTTATTAAGAATTTACAATTTATATGATGAAGATTATACCATATTAAAAAGTATGATAGTTTTATTATTTATAAGAGTTATTAGTGGTAGAACTTTAATATGATTAATTTTTTATTACCCTTATATAATTTATTTACCTTTTAATTTAAAGTTAATAGTAATTTATGTTTGTTTAGTAGGGGTATTTTTAGGGTATTTGGTTAGAAATGCTGGAATTTACTCTATAAATAAGTATTTAATAACTTATAATTTAAGTACTTTTTTATGTTTAATATGATTTATACCTAGTCTTAGAACTTATGGGGTAAGTTATTATTTTTTAAATTACGGTCAAAAATTATTAAAAAATATTGATTTTGGTTGAAGAGAATTATATAGAGGTTGAGGTATATTTAATATTGTTAAAAATTATTCTATTTTCTATAATATTTATCAAATAAATAATTTTAAAATTTATTTATTTAGATTTGTTTTATGAATTTTAATTTTTTTATTTTTTCACTTAATTTATTTAAATAGCTTATAATTAGAGTGTGATATTGAAGATATCAAGGAGATAATTTTATCTTTAAATATATTTATAAAAAAATAAATTTTTATTTTTACAGTGAAAATGTAATGTTTTATTTAAACTATATAAATAGAAATATTAATGGACTTAAACCACTAAAAATTAAGTTAGCAGCTTAATTTTAAACTTTATACTTCTTTAATTGGAATTAAAATTCAATGTTATCATTAACAGTGATATACCTCTACTTTGGTTTCAATTAATTTAATTAAATAAGGAGTTAATAAAACTCTTTCTTTTAAGTCGAAATTAAATGCAGGATTGCTTCTTATTTATGTAAGATAAATTGAAATATTCAATAATTTTTGAATGCAAATCAAATGTTTTACTTAAACTATAATCCTTAATTTATTATTTAAACTTAGTCAGTTCAATTTAATATATTTTGATTTCATTCGTGGTATAACCCTAGTAATAAAATAATGATAAAAAAAAATCTAATTTTTATTCAAACAATAAAATTAACTAATTTAAATAATTTAATAATTGGAAAAATTAGAGCAATTTCTACATCAAAAATTAAGAAGATTATAGTAATTAAAAAAAAATGTAATGAGAAAGGAATTCGAGCAGAAGATTTAGGATCAAATCCGCATTCAAATGGTGAAGATTTTTCACGGTCTATAAATGATTTTTTTGATAAAATAATTGATAATATTATTATAATATTAGAAATTAATATAATTACAATAGATAAATTTATTATTAAAATAATTATTTATATTAAAATTATTAAACTTTTTGATTGGAAGTCAAATATACTTTTTATATTATATAAATTAAATTAATAATTAATTACCTCATCAATAAATTGAAATATAAAGAAATAATCAAACTACATCAACAAAATGTCAATATCATGCTGCAGCTTCAAATCCAAAATGATGATTTCTAGAAAAATGTTCGTTTAAGTGTCGTTTTAAGCAAATAATTAGGAATGTTGTTCCAATAATAACATGTAATCCATGGAATCCAGTAGCCATAAAAAAAGTAGAACCATAAACTCTGTCAGCAATTGTAAATGGAGCTTCTAAATATTCATAAGCTTGAAGAATTGTAAAATAAATTCCTAAAATTACTGTTAAAGTTAATCTTTTAGTACATTGAGAATAATTATTTTCTATTATTGCGTGATGAGCTCAAGTAATTGTTACTCCAGAACTAATTAAAATAATAGTATTTAATAAAGGGATTTGAAATGGGTTAAATGCTTCAATACCTAGGGGAGGTCAAATAGCTCCAATTTCAATATTAGGAGATAATCTACTATGGAAAAAAGCTCAGAAAAAAGATACAAAAAAGAAGATTTCTGATACAATAAATAAAATTATACCTCATCGTAATCCTTTAGTTACTAAAATAGTATGTTTACCTTGAAGAGTTCCTTCACGGCAGATATCTCGTCATCATTGGTATATTGTTAAAATAACAATTAAGTATCCTACGAGTAGTAAATTTATGTTAAAATTATGGAATCATTTTACTATTCCTGTCACTAAAGTTATTGTTCCAATAGCTCCTGTTAAAGGTCAAGGACTATAATCTACTAAATGAAAAGGGTGATTAAAATTAAGTTTCATTGGTGTATTAATTTACTTCACTAGAATAAAGAGTTCTTAAAATAGCAATTACATATGATTGAATTACAGCTACAGCTGATTCTAAGATTAATAATAAAATTTGAATAATAACTAAAAATACAATTATATAGGAAGCTATATTTGATCCTGTTCTTCTTAATAAAGTTATTAATAAATGTCCTGCAATTATATTAGCAGTTAATCGTACTGCTAAAGTTCCTGGTCGAATAATATTACTAATTGTTTCAATTAATACTATGAAAGGTATTAAAATAGCTGGAGTTCCTTGAGGAATTATATGAGAAAATATATGTTGACAATTATTGATTCATCCGTATAATATAAATCTTAATCATAAAGGTAGAGAAATTGATAAAGATAAAGTTAAGTGACTAGTTCTTGTAAAAATATATGGGAATAACCCTAAAAAATTATTAAATAAGACAAATGAAAATAATGAAATAAAGATAAAAGTAGATCCTTGAAAATAATTATTTTTTAATAAGGTTTTAAATTCATTGTGTAATTTCATTAGAATAAAATTTCATATATAATAATGTCGATTAGGAATAAGTCAAAACCCGTAAGGAATAAAAATTAAACCTAATAAAGTTCTAGTTCAATTAAGAGATAAGTTAAATAAGTTAGTTGAAGGGTCAAAAATTGAAAATAAGTTACTTATCATTTTCAAGTTAATTCATTAAATGACTTTGTTTCTAAGTTATTTTTTTTATTTAAGTTTTTATTGTTAATAATATAGTAATTTATAATATTAAAAATAATAAAAATTATAATAAATAAAAAAAAAGATAAGATTCAATTAATTGGTATTATTTGTGGAATAAAAGAATATTACTTTTGTAATAATTTAAATTTGACATATTTATGTTATAGTTTAACTAATTCTTTCATTAGAAGTAAACGTTAATTTACTATAAAATGGTTTAAGAGACCAGTACTTACTTTCAGTCATCTAATGATGAATAATTATTAACTCAATTAATAAAATTTTTAATTGAAATTCTTTCAACTACAATTGGTATAAATCTATGATTTGCTCCACAAATTTCTGAGCATTGTCCGTAATATAATCCTGGTCGATTTATAAAAAAATTGGTTTGATTTAATCGTCCTGGATTAGCATCAACTTTTACTCCTAATGAAGGAACTGTTCAAGAATGAATAACATCTGTTGCTGTTACTATAATTCGAATTTGATTATTTATTGGTAAAATAATTCGATTATCAACATCTAATAAACGAAAACTATTTATAGATAATTCATTTGAAGGGGTTATATAAGAATCAAATTCAATATTATTGAAATCAGAATATTCATAACTTCAGTATCATTGATGACCAATTGATTTTAAAGTAATTAAAGGATTATTTAATTCATCTAAAAGATATAATAAACGTAAAGAAGGTAGTGCAATAAAAATTAAAGTAATAGCTGGTAAAATTGTTCAAATTAATTCAATTATTTGTCCTTCTAGTAAAAATCGATTAATATATTTATTAAATAATAAATTGATTATTAAGTATCCGACTAAAACAGTAATTATAATTAAAATAATTAAAGTATGATCATGAAAAAAAATAATTTGTTCTATTAAAGGTGATGCTCCATTTTGGAAGTTAAAATTAGATCATGTTGCCATTTCTAAAAAAAGGATAATCCTTTATAAATGGGGTTTAAATCCATTACATATAATCTGCCATATTAGAAGTTTCTTAAAATAGGAAGTTCATTATATGAATGTTCTGCTGGAGGTAGATTTTGAAGTCACTCAATATTTGAGGATAAATTTAAAGTGAATAGGATTATTCGTTGATTAATTATTGATTCTCAAACAATAATTAAAATTAATATAACAGCTAATAATGAAATATAAGAACCTAAAGAAGAGATAATATTTCATGAAATATAAGAATCAGGATAATCAGAGTATCGTCGAGGTATACCTGCTAGTCCTAAAAAATGTTGAGGAAAGAAAGTTAAATTTACTCCAATAAATATGATAAAAAATTGAATTTTTAGTAAATATGGGTTTAAAGATAGACCAGTAAATAAAGGGTATCAGTGAACAAATCCTCCTATAATGGCAAATACAGCTCCTATAGATAGAACATAATGAAAATGGGCTACAACGTAATAAGTATCATGTAATGTAATATCAATTGATGAATTAGCTAAAATTACTCCTGTTAATCCTCCTACTGTGAATAAGAAAACAAATCCTAATCTTCATAAGATTGAAGGACTATAATTAATTTGTGTACCATGTAATGTAGCTAATCAACTGAAAATTTTAATACCAGTTGGTACTGCAATAATTATTGTGGCTGATGTGAAATAAGCTCGAGTATCAATGTCTATTCCGACTGTGAACATATGATGGGCTCATACAATAAATCCTAAAATTCCAATTGCTATTATTGCATAAATTATTCCTAAACATCCAAAAGTTTCCTTTTTTCCTCTTTCTTGGGAAATAATATGAGAAATTATTCCAAATCCCGGTAAAATTAAAATGTAAACTTCAGGGTGTCCAAAAAATCAAAATAAATGTTGGTATAAAATTGGGTCTCCACCTCCAGCAGGGTCAAAAAAAGACGTATTTAAATTACGATCTGTAAGTAGTATAGTAATAGCTCCTGCAAGTACGGGGAGTGAAAGAAGTAATAAAAATGCTGTAATACCCACAGCTCACACAAATAAAGGTATTTGGTCAAATGAAAGGTTATTTAAGCGTATATTAATAATTGTTGTAATAAAATTAATAGCTCCTAAAATTGATGAAATTCCTGCTAAATGAAGAGAAAAAATAGCTAAATCAACAGATCTTCCTCCGTGGGCAATGTTTGAGGAAAGAGGGGGGTAAACAGTTCACCCGGTTCCAGCTCCATTTTCTACAATACTACTAGAAATTAATAAAGTAATAGATGGAGGTAATAGTCAAAATCTTATATTATTTATTCGAGGGAAAGCTATATCAGGAGCTCCTAATATTAAAGGAACTAATCAATTTCCAAATCCTCCAATTATAATTGGTATAACTATAAAGAAAATTATAATAAAAGCATGAGCTGTAACAATAGTATTATAAATTTGATCATCTCCAATTAATGATCCTGGGTTCCCTAATTCTGCTCGAATTAATAAACTTAAAGAAGTTCCAATTATTCCTGCTCAAATACCGAAAATAAAGTATAAAGTTCCAATATCCTTATGATTTGTTGAATAAAGTCATTTTCGCTTATAAGAATAAAATGGCTGAGGTTTAAGCGATAAATTGTAAATTTATTAACGAGAGTTATTCTCTTTTATTATTAAATATTAGTCTTATATTCAAAAAAATGATATAAAATTGCAAATTTTAAGTTATAAGTTAAAAATTATTAAGGCTTAAAGAATATTTCTTTATAAATAATTTTGAAGATTATTAGTTTATTTTAACTTAAAACCTTCATATTATTATAAAAAAAATATAGTTCTTAAAATAATTCCTGTAATTGAAAAAATTGATAAAAAATTTATGATATTAAGTAAATTATTTTTTATATTAATTTTAAATCATTTTATTTTAAAATAATTTATTATAAATGAGGAGTAAATAATTCGGATATAAAAGAATAATGTAATTAATCTTATTATAACAAAAATAAATGTTATTAAATAAAAATTGTTTATTATTAAAAAATTTACAATAATTCATTTAGGGAAAAATCCAATAAAGGGAGGAAGACCTCCTAAAGATAAAAAATTAAATAATAAATTAATTTTAATAATAGGTTTAAAATTTATAATAAATAATTGATTAATAAAATATGAATTTATTATATAGAAGAAAAAACATATTGTTCTAATTAAAAAAGAGTATATAATTAGGTAAAATATTCATAAATTTTCTCTAATTATAATAGATGAAATTATTCATCCTAAATTATTAATAGAGGAAAAAGCTATTATTTTTCGAAGGGATGTTTGATTTAATCCTCCAATAGCTCCAATAACAATATTTAATAAAATTCTAAAAATTAATAAATTTTTATTAAAATAATATGATAATAAAATTATGGGGGTAATTTTTTGTCATGTTATTAAAATAAAATTATTAAATCAAGATAATCCTTCAACAATATTAGGGAATCAAAAATGGAAGGGGGCTGCTCCTATTTTTATTAATATTGATGAATTGATTATTATAGAAATAATACTATTAATTTCAAAATTTTTAAATAATAATAATTTTATAATAATATAAAATAAAAAATTAATTGAAGCAATTGATTGAGTTAAAAAATATTTTAAAGCTGCTTCTGAAGCTAGTAAATTATTAGATTTAGAAATTAGGGGGATAAATCTTATTAAATTAATTTCTAACCCAATTCAACATCCAAATCAAGAATTTGAAGAAATTGAAATTATTGTTCTAAAAAATAAAATAAAAATAAAAAATATTTTATTAGAATTTATATAATATAAAATAAAAAATAATTAAAAATTTAATTTAAAGAATTATAATTTCTTTATAAATAATACAATAATATATATATATATATATATATGTATTTATATTATATTTTAGTGTAAGATGCACGTTAATTTTTGATATTAAAAGATATAGTTTAATTCTATAAAATATAATAATAAAGGTAAATATTGTTTACATGATTTATCCTATCAGAATAATCCTTTTTCAGGCACTTTATTTTTAAAAAAAAGGTTTTTCCTTTATATTTGGGGTATGAACCCAAAAGCTTAATTTAGCTTATTTTTAA